AATCCTAATATAATCCGCAGGGGGTCAAATGCAGACTTTAGACTGCTGTTCCATTATTTCAGTGTAATTCTCAATCTAACAAGAATGGAATCACGCTCTGTAGGATTTGAACCTACGACATCGGGTTTTGGAGACCCGCGTTCTACCGAACTGAACTAAGAGCGCTTTATTATATTATCATAAAAAATTTTATGTGACCCCAATACATCTTGCATGTATATACTATATCAATATATATCAATATATTGATATATATTGATATTGAGTATGTATGTCCAATTTGAATCGGTCTCAATTGATCCCTTGTTACTACTCATACGATAAGTAATAGTTAGGGATAGGGATGACAGGATTTGAACCCGTGACATTTTGTACCCAAAACAAACGCGCTACCAAGCTGCGCTACATCCCTTTCCATTGGTTTCCAGTGTCATTGTAAAGAATCTTTGTCTTGTTTTCCACATTTTTTCTCGGTTGATATATATATCAATTATCCTGCCATTTTTATCTTTCTTTTTAGTTTCATATCCTATAATATAGAATAGAATAGGAAAAATCAAAATATTCTATAGCTATAGAAAAATAATAAGAATATTTAATATAAAAATAGAAAAAATAGAATCTATAGAGTAATATATAGAGTATAATATTAATATTATAATATTAATAAAAAGAAAAAAAAGAATATATATTAAATAGAACCTAAATATCAAAAATATTTATGACTAATGTTGAAAATAGAAAATAGAATAATTCAAAATATTTTTTCTATTAATATAATCAAATTCATAATATAATAATATAGTTAACTATTATTAATATAATTAAATAAAAAAAAAATATCTAATGAATCGTTGTACATTTCAATTTGAATTAGGACTTCTGCCGACAAATACAAGTGGTTATTAACTAAATAACGATCTGATCATATTCCTATATGTAATTATGTATTACAAATTACAATAAAGAATAAAAAGAAGGAGGATTTAAAATGCGAGATCTAAAAACATATCTTTCCGTGGCACCAGTGGTAAGTACTCTATGGTTTGGGGCTTTAGCGGGTCTCTTGATAGAGATCAATCGTTTATTCCCGGACGCATTGATATTCCCCTTTTTTTCATTCTAGTTATTGGCACGGTAAGGGGTGAAGAAGATTAGAGATCCAATCAAATATCTGTGATTAATCTCCTCTTTTTTTCATTCTTTTTTTTTAGTTTTAGAATTAGAAGAAGTTAGAAAAGAGAAAGAATAAAGGTGGATTCGGCTTCAGTGAAACTCGGAATATGGCCCAGACTTCAATGGAATTGAATTTTGAATTCAATTCCATTTCTATTAAGAATTCTATTAATAATAGAGTGAGACCAGAAATGGAAATGGAATGCTAAGGCGGGGACAACAATATCATACAAGATACTTAAATGAAAACTGAAATACTGTACTGCGCTTCGATTCGAAATATAGTTCGAAATCTTTGTATTACTTAATTATTACTGTACTATATTAAATTAATTGGAACGAAATCTTTCATAATTTGATTTCGAATTATCAACTTCTACTTTTTTTTCCTTTCTTCTTCGCTTCGAATCCGAAAATAGAAGAATTAAGTGAATCAAAAACCCAAAGGAGGTTCATGGCCAAGGGTAAAGATATCCGAGTAAATGTTATTTTGGAATGTACCGGTTGTGATAAAAAGAATGTTAATAAAGAATCAACGGGTATTTCCAGATATATTACTCAAAAGAATCGACACAATACGCCTAGTCGATTGGAATTGAGAAAATTCTGTCCCTGTTGTTGCAAACATATGATTCACGCAGAGATAAAGAAATAGAGAAAATGGATCGCTTGTGTCTTACTCTTCCAAGGAACATGAAAAATGATCTATTTTTCGTATATATTATATAAAAAAAATTATATACATATAAAATTATATAACATATATTTCATTATATAACAACATATATTAAATCTATATAAGAAAGTAAGAATAAGAAATAAAACAAATCCTTTTTTTAAGAAATGTGATTTTCGGGATAGGAATAAACAAACCATGGATAAATCTAAGCGACTCTTTCTTAAATCCAAGCGATCTTTTCGTAGGCGTTTGCCCCCGATCCAATCGGGGGATCGAATTGATTATAAAAACATGAGTTTAATTAGTCGATTTATTAGTGAACAGGGAAAAATATTATCTAGACGTGTGAATAGATTGACCTTAAAACAACAACGATTAATTACGATTGCTATAAAACAAGCTCGTATTTTATCTTCGTTACCTTTTCTTAATAATGAAAAACAATTTGAAAAAGGCGAGTCGACTGCTAGAACTACTACTGTTCTTAAAAAAAAAAAAAAATAGAGTTACTCTTCAATTGAATTCAAATTTGAATCGAAACTCAAATCAAATGTGGATTGATGTTTTGTTCGAAAACTACGACAATCAAATTTGGGTTGTTGTGTTGTAAGAAAAAAGAGAATAGGTGAAGAAGGATAAATCTTTTTTTATTGAGCGTGGTTGTTCATTTTGATGACTTTATCATATTAATTCTATTTTATCATACAAATCTCTATTCTACTACCTTCCCGGAGTTCAGGCTCCGGGGAATTTTGGTTTTTATGATCTCGTTGGCAATCATAAAAATACAATTCCCTTTTAATATAGCTATTTGTGCAACTATTTTACGATTAAGAAGCAATTGCCTCTTGTACAGATTATGCATTAAATTGCTATAAATATAGTATATTTTTTGATTCTCGCCAATTACTCCATTTATTCGACTGATCCACAAACCACGAAAATCCCTTTTTTTCCTATCTCTATCCCGATGAGCCGAAACCAAAGCTTTTATTTTCTGTTGAGTAATAGTTCGAGTAAGTCTTGAATGAGCCCCGCGAAAGCTTGATGTAAATAAACGAATTTTTGTCCTTCGTTTCCGAGCTATATATCCTCGTTTAATTCTGGTCATTGAATAAATGAGACTTTGGTGAATAACTATTTGAATTTTTTTCTTTCAGTTATTCTTTTCCCCTTTGTAGTCTATTAATAACAAAAATGGATTCTTCCAATGTATAAAATATAAATTCCAATGGCTTTTGCTACTATAACCTTCCCAACCACGATTTTTTTATTTTTTTTTCTAAGCATTTAACCTCGAAATAAGAAATTGTATTGATACTAGGTATCAAAAAACATAGTAAATTAAATAGAAATAGATCAAAAAATGGTGGGTTCCATCGTTTCTATGATTACTTTTTAAACGGCGAGGTCCTCTCTATACACCGGAGCCCCTTCTTTCATTTAATCAATGTTATTGTTAACTTGTACAGTTCACATTCTTTGGCTCTACCCATGAAATATCTAGTAATAGGTCTTTCACAACGAAATCTGGCTATACAGTAACGGTATTTAAGTATGAAGATTAGCTGGGTAGCTGACCCTCTTAGTCCGTTCTTGTAAAATTAAGGGCAAAATTTTTCTTTAATTGAAATAGGATTTTCCCCACTTAATGGATAACCATTTGATTTGCTACCAATGGGGAAGTCTTTCTCATCTTAAATTGCAAATTGAGGTGATTGGGTTTGCACCAATCGAAACCATAAATTTAATACACAATAGAAATATATATATTATTAATATAATAGATTTTATAATAGATTTTTTTTAAGTTAAGATAGTGTGAATGGAAGAACTCCATTCACACTATCTTAACCGATCATCGATACTGCAAAAATTTGTTTCCTTCCTTTCTTTTGTCTTAGTCTATGCTATGATATGAACGAGTCGCACATACACCCTAGTACACGTTCCTCGGCGCTGAGGGCATCCCCGAAGAGCGGGGGATTTCGTGACATTTCGGATTGGCTGTCTTGTGTTTCTAATAAGTTGTTTCATAGTTGGCATGGTGAGTCGTATACATCGTATACATAATGAACCGGTTTAGATCAATCCTAACCCGATGTACTTCTATTATATTAATAAATAGATTAATTAATAGAAATATTCTAACTATTCTATTAAATCTGGTTATTCTATTAAATCTGGTAAGAAGATTAAGATAAGAAGACAAAATTAAGAAGATAAAATGAAATCTCAAATTGTTTATTTTCGAGGAATCCTTGCTGCTAATTTTTTATTCAATCGCTACAAGATCAACAATTCCGTGGGCTTGGGCTTCTGCTGCTGACATAAAAACATCCCTTTCCATGTCTTCGGATACAAGCCATAAAGGTTTACCTGTTCTTTGTGCATAAACCCTTGTGACAGTTTCGCGCAGTTTCAGTAGTTCTTCCGCTTCCAGGATAAATTCTCCCGTTTGTGCCTCATAAAAAGAACTAGCAGGTTGATGGATCATTACCCTGATGATATAACATAATAAACCCTTATCTCACACGATAAGGTGAGAGAGATAAATAAAAATAATAAAAAAAAAAAACAAACAAAGATAGAATTGAACAACCGTACAGGCATCTTTTGCGTATTGCATACGGCTCTACTATGGAATTGATTTTTACCTTCCATCAAAGAAATAGAAAATATACTAGGTCTATCAGACCCAGATCAGTAAATGATCCAATAACCACCCTTCCTTTTTGTTTGGGAGTATTTTTAAAATACTATGATGGTTCCGTTGCTTTATTATTTCGTCTCGTCTCTTATTCAGCAATCCAAAAGTTTCTTTTTTTTTTTTTTCATATTCTTTCATAACATAAATATTGTTAAAAGCTTTCCGGTGTGAAAACTTAAAACTAAAAAGTTTGTGACACTGAAATAGGCTCCTGATAGATCAGATAAAATCGTAAATACCCCCTCTTTCATACTACTCTTTCGATACATAATCGAATGGTTTGGAAAACAAAAATTTGCATATCGAACTCAAAGTGCCATGCTATTATTACTAAATATTCATATGGTGAAGGCATAGTCTTCTTTTTTTTTTCTCAAATAAAAGAATCATTGGCGCCAAGCGTGAGGGAATGCTAGACGTTTGGTAATTTCTCCTCCTGCCAAAATAAAAGATCCCATTGAAGCGGCTAATCCCATGCATACTGTCTGTACATCTGGTTGTACAAATTGCATAGTATCATAAATAGCTATTCCGGGTATTAACCATCCGCCCGGAGAATTTATAAACAGATATAAATCTTTGTTATCGTCCTCCATACTGAGATATACCATAAGGCCAATAAGTTGATTCGATATTTCACTATCAACCTCTTGGCCTAAAAAAAGTAGTCTTTCTCGATAAAGTCGATTGATTAGGATCAAATTTTATCCCTTAAGAGCCGTACATGCATCTTTTGATGCATACGGTTCTCCAAAAATCGCAAACAAAAAGGAATCAATGTGTCGATTTCAAACCTCTTTCCTTTTTCATAATGGACTTTTTCAAACTTCTAACGAAAGAAAAGGTCTTTTTCTGACATTTTTCAAGAAAGACTGCTTTTTGACCCCTTTATTATCTATATTCTATATTAATCTATATTCTATTAGAATATAAGAAATAGAACAAAAAAAAATAAGAAAAAAAAGAATGTACTAAACTTATTGAACTAACTTCTCATTGATGTATTGTTTTCATCGAGATCGAACCCAAATCGCAATGTAATTTTCTTGTTTCTGAATGGGCTTCTTCAATTCTTTTAGGTTTCTTTTCTACTCTGAGTAAAGATCTGCCCGATTTTTATTTGCACATATAGGACAAATACTGCAATACCATGTCTTTTTGCTACGACTTCCTTTTTTTCTTAATTTCTTATTTCATGTTTTCTGTCAAATATATGACATGATAGAAGTAGTAATCGTAGATATATTACCAATTGGTTTTTTTCTAAACAGAGCCTGGGTGCTTCATTTTATTGGTCCAACCAAGCCAACCATAAATGATTCTAAATTTAGAATAGTAATCTGGATACCCCCCAAAAAAAGATAAAAAAATAGATCTAATTGCACTTCATTACACTTCACGCTCCAAATTTTTGATGATTCAATCCATTTTTTTTGGGGTGAAAGAGAGGATATCTCGATCGGGGGAGAGAACGGGGAAATCCCATATGACCCAATATATCTGACAAGTCGCACTATATATCAACCCAAGATGCATCTTCCTCTCCAGGACTTCGAAAGGGTACTTTTGGAACACCAATGGGCATTAAATGGAGAAAAAAAGAAGTCGTATATCTCACTTTGGTATGGAAACGTAAGAATGGGTTTATTGTGTTAAAAATGATTTGTTTTTATCATATTGTATTTATAAATCATAAAGAAAAAAGGAAAACCAAATAAATAATGTAAAGTTCTTACGAATAGGTCCTTGGGGTGCTAAATGAATATGTCTGCATTCACTGATATAAACACTTATAGAAAATAGGGTCAACCCCCTACCACCATTGCGTATTGTTACTTATCGGGTATAGAATAGATCTGCTTCTTTTTGTTCCTACGAATAGAATTGTTCCATTATTACTAAAAAACTAGAACAAATATTAATCCTTTACCCGAGATAATCTACTGAAAGGGGAGGGTCCATAGTATAGTTTTTTCCAGTGCAATAAAGTTACATAGTGTCTATTTTTTGTTGAGGGGTACTTTCATGGGTTTGCCTTGGTATCGTGTTCATACTGTTGTATTAAATGATCCCGGCCGTTTGCTTTCTGTCCATATAATGCATACAGCTCTGGTTGCTGGTTGGGCCGGTTCGATGGCTCTATATGAATTAGCAGTTTTTGATCCCTCTGACCCTGTTCTTGACCCAATGTGGAGACAGGGTATGTTCGTTATACCCTTCATGACTCGTTTAGGAATAACCAATTCGTGGGGCGGTTGGAATATTACAGGGGGGACTATAACCAATCCGGGTATTTGGAGTTACGAAGGTGTGGCTGGGGCACATATTGTGTTTTCGGGCTTGTGCTTTTTGGCGGCTATCTGGCATTGGGTCTATTGGGATCTAGAAATCTTTTGTGATGAACGTACCGGAAAACCTTCTTTGGATTTGCCCAAAATCTTTGGAATTCATTTATTTCTTGCAGGGGTGGCTTGTTTTGGTTTTGGCGCATTTCATGTAACAGGATTGTATGGTCCTGGAATATGGGTGTCCGATCCTTATGGATTAACCGGAAGGGTACAATCCGTAAACCCCGCATGGGGTGTGGAAGGTTTTGATCCTTTTGTTCCGGGTGGAATAGCGTCTCATCATATTGCGGCAGGAACATTGGGTATATTAGCGGGCCTTTTCCATCTTAGTGTGCGTCCACCCCAACGTCTATACAAAGGATTGCGTATGGGAAATATTGAAACCGTCCTTTCCAGTAGTATCGCTGCTGTCTTTTTTGCAGCTTTTGTTGTTGCTGGAACTATGTGGTATGGTTCAGCAACTACTCCGATTGAATTATTTGGTCCCACTCGTTATCAATGGGATCAGGGATACTTCCAGCAAGAAATATATCGAAGAGTTGGTGCTGGGTTAGCCGAAAATCAAAGTTTATCAGAAGCTTGGTCTAAAATTCCTGAAAAATTAGCTTTTTATGATTACATCGGCAATAATCCGGCAAAGGGGGGGTTGTTTAGAGCAGGCTCAATGGACAATGGAGATGGAATAGCCGTCGGTTGGTTAGGACATCCTATCTTTAGAGATAAAGAGGGGCGTGAACTTTTTGTACGTCGTATGCCTACTTTTTTTGAAACATTTCCGGTTGTTTTGGTAGACGGAGACGGAATTGTTAGAGCCGATGTTCCTTTTCGAAGGGCAGAATCGAAGTATAGTGTCGAACAAGTAGGTGTAACTGTTGAGTTCTATGGTGGCGAACTCAATGGAGTCAGTTATAGTGATCCCGCTACAGTGAAAAAATATGCTAGACGTGCTCAATTGGGTGAAATTTTTGAATTAGATCGTGCTACTTTGAAATCGGATGGTGTTTTTCGTAGCAGCCCAAGGGGTTGGTTTACTTTTGGACATGCTTCGTTTGCTCTGCTCTTCTTTTTCGGGCACATTTGGCATGGTGCTAGAACCTTGTTCAGAGATGTTTTTGCTGGTATCGACCCAGATTTGGATGCTCAAGTAGAATTTGGAGCATTCCAAAAACTTGGAGATCCAACTACAAGAAGACAGGTAGTCTGATAGAACATTCTTTTGTTCCTTTTCTACTTTTTTTTTGTTTTTGTTGTGATTTGAATTTGAAATAGGGAACCAGATAAATCTTGATTTGAATCATTACATTTTGTTTTACTCTTGTTCTTTCTTTTTCTTTATCCGGGAGATGATCCCAAATAAACAGGTATGAAAGCTATAATTGTAAACCACGATCAAATCTATGGAAGCATTGGTTTATACATTCCTCTTAGTCTCGACTTTAGGAATCATTTTTTTCGCTATCTTTTTTAGAGAACCCCCTAAAGTTCCAACTAAAAAAAGGTGAAATGATTTTTCATTATCTCAATTGAAGTAATGAGCCCCCAATATTGGAATATTGGGGGCTCATTACTTCAACTAGTCCCCATGTTCTTCGAATGGATCTCTTAGTTGTTGAGAGGGTTGCCCAAAAGCAGTATATAAGGCATACCCAGTAAAACTTACAAGTAAACCAGATATAGAGATGGCAACTAGGGTTGCTGTTTCCATTATTATATAATTTCAAGACCACAACGGATCTATAGGATAAGATCCTTTATTTACAGCGGAGTGGTATACAAAGTCAACAGATCTCAATGAATAAAAAATAGGATTTATGGCTACACAAACCGTTGAAAGTAGTTCTAGATCTGGTCCAAGACGAACTGTTGTAGGGGTTTTATTGAAACCATTGAATTCAGAATATGGTAAAGTAGCTCCGGGGTGGGGAACTACTCCTTTGATGGGTGTTGCAATGGCTCTATTTGCGATATTTCTATCTATTATTTTGGAGATTTATAATTCGTCCATTTTATTGGACGGAATTTCTATCAATTAGATTCAGAAGAACCGACTAACTAGCTTTTCAATAGACATTAAGGTGAAGAATTTGGATCTTTTATTTGTAGCCCATTCCATTTTTTTTGGTAGTTCGACCGAGGAATTTCTTTGTTTCTGTATTTCCGGAATATGAGTGTGTGACTTGTTATAATTGATCCTATTGATAATACAGAACAAAAAATGGATCTGTCATCTTGATAGAGATGGTTTTACCCCGTCAGATATTTATTCTAGTATCTGGAGCACGGAATATAGAAAATAGGTTCTAAAGTATTAAAACTATGATTCATACTTCATATTTAGACCTCGCAACCGGACTTAAATAATTTTTCAAAGAGTTAGAAGAATAAATCAAAAGATTTGGATTCTTTCAAACTTCCGTCGCTTATCTTTTTTTTGATCAAAGGACAAACGTTTCTTTGGATTTTTTCATTATTTCTATTCATTGAATAAGTGATGATCCAGCAGTTCTTACTCAGGGAATTTTTGGACTTCGATTCAAGGTTTTTTTTGAATCATCGTGGTTCTGGTATGAATCTGAGGTTTTTTTAATTGATTCATATGGTCTTAACAAGAGAATTCCTATCAATAATAATAATATAATAATAAAAAAGACAGCAGTAAAATCGCATTACACACACAAATCAAAAAATGAAATAAATAATAGAATATTCAAGAGGCCTGTAAGTAAGGATCAAGATAAACAAGATAAATACGATTGAGCCGACTTGATATTTTGGCATTATAACCACAAAGAATAGGTTTCGGATTTTTATTTTTTCTTATCTTCATAGAAGATTGGAATCATAGGATTAAGTTCAAAAGTTTCAAACTTTCTATTACACATATCCGTTTCCGTTACAACCAGTATTTGGGTATTTCTGTTTGAGCCGTACGAGATGAAATTCTCATATACGGTTCTCGGGGGGGGGTTCCCTTGGTTCACCTATCTCAATAAAGTCTATGATTGGTTCGAAGAACGTCTTGAGATTCAGGCGATTGCCGATGATATAACTAGTAAATACGTTCCTCCTCATGTCAACATATTTTAT